ATTAGAATTCTTTCGAGCCTCCGCTTGCTTACTTCTCTATCCGGTTATTTCATATTCAAAGTATGAAAGATTCAATGTCCGTCCAGGACTAAGTATATCAAAAAGGCTCCGTTCATCCGCCTGAAATTGAAGCTCTTTATTCACTCGTCTCACTTTTCAATTAGCTTGGCGAATTGCTTTCCTTTAGCCTGAAAGGACAGTTCACATACAATTCCTTCGAAAAGACAATACCTCTCTATTAAAAGGCTAAGATCTTATCTTTCTTGGCCTTGATCCCATGACTGAGACCACTCTTGACTGACTACCTTTTCCAATATCTCTTACCAGTCACCGAATAAACCCTTCGGGAAAATGAAAAGTTTGATCGAGTATGCTACCAATAACTCATGCCGGGGTCTATCAGAAGCACTTTCTAAGCGAGATCCCAGAAAAAGTGAGGCTGCCCTCGTCTTATGTTGGCTAGTGCAATTTTCCTACATTCTTTTGAAGTGAAGAATATTCCATAACCCCAGGACACTAAATCAAGATCTATTCGGGGGCAACTGCTTTCTTTTCTTCTTTTGAAGCAGGGCTTCTTTTCATTAGGCTATCTCTTTATGGACGAACTGCAGAAAGCTCTTTCTCAGTTCTATCCATCTACGTCGGGGGGAATCGGTGGTGGGTTCAATTCACCACCTGGACCCTATGAAAATTCGTGGATCCTTCCTCCTTATAGTGAGGACGCGCTTCGAAGGGATCAGCCTGGTACTCATGAAAGACATGAACGGGGCCTTTTTGATATACTTAGTCCTGGCGGGAAGAGGACGAACGTAGTAACTCGAAAGAGTTACAGGAGGCGGATTTGCGCCTAACCAGAATCGAACAGAGAAAACAATCGATTGGCCAACGAGCAAAGGAGATCGCTCAGGAAAGGGGTGGAACCCAATCCGCTCTTCCGATGTAGAAGATGCCGCAAAATACATAGCCGAGGATGTGGAGGACATCCCGGAGCAATGGCAGCTCAACTTTGACGCCAGGTTGAGGAGAGACCTGGAAAAGAAAATCCTAACAGCGAAACGCATCAAGTTAGAAGCGAAAAGATGGCGCTCCGGAAGTCATTTGGATCTATCCTATAGAAATGAGAGAGTCTTACTTATGGTTGAGGAGGTAGTAGCTTTAGGGCTGTTAAGGTCTAATAATGCTACTTAGGCCTTATGCTTAACACATTACAGTCGAACGAGTGGATGAATCGAGAAGGAATAAAAGAAAATCGTTCAAAGCGTAAGGAGAATAAGAAAGTTACGAGATTGTGAAGGTGCTAAATCCATCCTGTCGGAGCCTAACGAAAGGGGGACTCTCCGGGCTAACTTACCATTCGAACTCAAGGAAAGAAGGTTAGCTTGAGAGAGTGTCCTCCACTACTGAAGCCCTGACCTTCCTTCATTTAACTGACGTCAGAAAGCTTGCTTGACGGAGTGATCTGTAACTCGAAATCTCTTAAAAGAAGAAAGATGCAGAGTGCTTTCCCTTGGTCACTGATTCCTAATCTGACTCCCGGAGGTCACTAGGTCTGGGATCGACAATGGCCAACGTTCTTTACCTTCAACCTGCTACGGCATCGTCTTGGCCCTTCTCCGGGCGAGCCAAAAGCATTTCCCTTGCTCGGGGTTAGTTGAAATGAAAGACTGGCCAGCCGACGCCCCTCTCGAAAGAAGTGGCCCTTCCAACAACAGAGTCAATAGCAGCTGAGTCAATTGGGGAAAGTTGGTGCTTAAATGAGCATTGTTTGCCAGATTTCGGGAGGGAAGGATTCCAGAACAGACTCCCACTAGCAGAGGTCCGGAAGGCATGATCTCTCTGACTTCATTCACAGGATCTAGCCTGAAGAGTGACTGTCCAGATTAGAAGAGAAGTTAGTTTGGAAAAAAAAAGTACATGAGAAGTTGTTACTAAATATCTGTCCTTTGGTCGAGCCTACAAAGCTTCCTTTGACAGCGTCGAACCAGGAACAGATACGGATACAGGCGAGCTACTTATCCATTTTCACTGATCTGCCTAATCTTGAGGATAGTGCGCCTAAGAGGACGTTTTCGCTTTCGCTTAGACCGAATATAAAAAAAAAGAATAACATAACTAAATAAATGTACCCTTTGTCTGTAAAAGCTAGCACATACTTTTATGCATTTAATACAGATCTAGCTGGTAGCTATCTCGATCTATTCGCCCGGCCGTTCTTTTTCTTTGCCTTTTTCCTCGCCAACTACTATTCTCTTTCAAATGTATATGTTCGAGTGTCCGAGTCAGACTTTGTCTACTTCCCTCTCCTTGTCATTGTGTTTTCTTTCTGAAATGGGTTTTGAAGTGGAGTTGGCAAGCTGTAGCTATACCCGAGTTCCTCCCAGCTCTCTATATCATTATAAAATTTCATAAACTTCTCAGCGTGTGCATGCCCACCCGGCCCCCATTTTAGAATAGTTGAATTAGTACTGAACCCGCACACGGGATTTTCATATAGATTATAACACCCCATTGTTTCCGTTATCTTGCTAGCCCCATTCCCCCTTTCCTGGAAACTCCTCCAAACAAAAGGAGTAATACCGAAAGATAAAGTGTTAGGAAAGAAAGAAAAACCAACTCCCTCGAAGAGGATAAGTAAGTGTTCATATCATGAATTAGATTAGATTATGTGATTGAGCGCTTCTGTATTGATGAAAGGGATACCTGGACAAGTACTAGTGCCAACTGGAATGAAAAAGAAATCCTACGTTGTCAGAGAATACTTCTCCTTCTGAGAACCGGGAAAAGTGCAGTATTTATTGTAAACTCCTTAAACTACTGATCCTTCTGTCTGCTTCTAGTCATTGGATAAGGGGCATTTAGACCAGTCAATGGATTTGCCAAGCGAGAAAAAGCTTATTCTTAAAGAAAAAGAGGACGAAACGCTTGCGCGCTAGCGCGCAAAGCCTTAATTAATTAGAATTCTTTCGAGCGCGACTGAGACTCCCACTTGAATACAGACTTTCCCTAGCTTCTCTTTCATTCAAATCTTTACCTTCTTTTATTCGCACGAAAGAACCGAGGACTCATTCACATTCACACGTTGGAGTAAGTGAATTCTATCTTTCCTTGAGTCACTTAGTCAACTTCCAATCTTATCTATGGCATCTGGGCAGCTATCCGCTACTTCTCTTTGCTTACTTGAACCTATTTATCGCTACCTCCTCGTTGGCTATACTTCAATCGGTATCCATCGAAGCTTACTACAGGCGCTATCGGAACATCTTTTTTGCGACTTCAGCCGATATTGGGACTTTGAGCTCTTCTTATCAGTACCTTTGGCCGTCAAGAGCAGGGGCCTCGACTTAACGGCTTCTAAGACAGACTTCTTTCGACTCCAGTATTCCTTTAGCTTACGATCAGGCTTTGTATCTAGTGAAGGTGGAGCTCAAGAGAAAATCAAAGGCATGAGCCCTATCTATGTCGATGAATTCCTCTCTATCATTGCATTGAAGGAGGACAGGAGCCCCACTTACCAACTAGAGCCATAAGGAAGAATTCCAGTTGGTCAGTGACTTGACCACAACTCGTACGATCTCTGTTCTCGACTAAGTCTTTGTATCGATTGATTCATGAGTCATGTAATAGAAGCGAAGAATCCATAGAATGAGTTAGTGCGACGGCTACTACAACTAAGAATTAAGAATATGGGCTAGCGCTTAATAACCTCTCAACATAGTAACAGCTTAAACAGATTCATAAATGAGTTCCAACAGCCTCTTCTTCGGTCTTCCCAATTCGTATGCTTTGTACCTTTTTCTCGATGAGAGCAAGCGTCATTCTCAACATCCTTTCCCTTGGTTAATCTCATATGCCATTCCCAACCTTTCGCTATCTTTAATTCACTCTTCTTCTATGAAGAGATATTGGCTGTCTGCCTTCGCATTGATATGCCATCTTGGTGACTGGCTTTGAAATGAAAGATAGTTTACTAAGTCGAAAAGAGAGGCTTGACCATGACCTCTGGCCTTTGATCGATCAGGCCGTCAATCGAAGCTCAGAGAAGTCTGGATGGTCTCTTTTCCTTCGCATGAGAGACTGACTTTGCCTTATGGTTTTGCTAGCCGAGTTTAGCTGCTGGTAGACCACAAATCCGAAGGAGATATAGCAGAGCAGGTTCATCATCCGGATAGGTCCCTCTTGACTTATAGAATAAGAATAGAGGGCTTGAGGATAGAGCATACTTCTTGCTAGTGATAGGTAGGGCTACTTAGTAGGGTTCCGAGTGGATTTGTCTCATTCCGTAATGGAATGAGAGATTGGAATAGATCCATTGCCCGAAAGTGGACACGAATAGACTCATTTGGTAGAAGTCGGGTGGGATGACTGGCTAAGCTCTTTATTTCTGTTCGCTTGTCGTCTCCTTCTTTCTCTTTAGCCTTTTCTTTCTTCTTGTTTTTTATTTAATATATACTTACGGGAAAAAGGATATAGAAAGAGCATATATGTATTTCCTTTGATTCTCTCTACGCGTTGATCTTTTTACTGGTCTTAACAAGGTAGTAAGATTACCGACCTTACCTAATTAAAGGGATCAGTAGGTCTCCTGAAGTTGATTACATAGAAGGATATATTCTATTAGGATGATAATCATCCGTTCTTTCATATCCGGCGATATACTGAAATAGGAGAAGCACAAACATTCAAAGCTCTCTTTGAAGAACTGCTTCATGCTTCAAAGAAAGTCAAAGTATCAGGAAGTACCGCTTTCACCGAAAGCTGCTCATTCTAAGGACTGGAATGCAATATCAATACTTCTGATCAATTTATTTAGAAATAACCTTCTTTAGTGAAGTAAAGATCTAAATAACCGATAAGGGGAAGTTTCCTACTTTGATGGGTTAGGAGTTATGCCAGAAAGGGGTATTCCTTCTCTTGAAAGATCAGATAACTCCTCTGAAAGGTGTTTACGATCGCCAGAATCCGCTTCCCGAGCTAACCCCTATCGGGAATGAATAAAACGAGTTCCGAGATTCATAAACGGGAGATGAAACGAGGGAAGAAGCTAGCTTTACTACGGTCGTTGAAAGCACTTGAAGACGCTAGCCTGAGTTAACCATCTCCGGAAAGCAAGGATAATGATTCTTTACGGCTTTCCAAGCGATAGAACCCTTTTCCTGCGCTTGAAGCTAACCCTATCTGTCAGACATGAATAAAAGAGTTCCGAGAGGCTGAAAGGGGAATTACGTAGAAATATCCCATAGGTTGGGAAAGGAAGAGGAAACGAAGAGGTCCGGCTATGCGGTCTGAACTGCTAGCATGCCTTGAAAGCGTTAGTTGCTTGAAGCTAGCATGAGTTAAATCGCTAATCGCTAGGCGAGGAGTTAAAGGTAGGAACCTCAATCCGGCAAAGAAAGAAACTCATTAAAAAGCATGCCTTAAATCACAGGACTAGGTAAGCATGTCTGTTAATCGCTAAGCGCTATCGGTCATCCGCGTGACCTCTTTACGAACGGGGAGGGCTTAACTAGCCAAGGATTTCGTCTCGGCAAGGAACAGCCGTACTAGGGTTAGCTCTACTTCAAGGTTTGGACTGACAAGCCAGTCTTATTTAGAAGCTAGACCGGGAGTTTCATACTTTTATATTCTTTTGTGACAACCAAGCTCATATTGCTCCACGGAATCCGAGACATCTATTCTGTTCACCCGATATCATTCCTTCGGCGTCAAAGCATCGGTACTCTCAGAAAGCAGATAAGGTTGCGAGATATCAAATAGAAAATTCTTTCTTGTAGAGCCTCAGATAGGGGGGTTTTAGAAGAGTTTAACGGTAGTTCTGGACTTATGAAAGTCCCTGGTCGCTAGCTGGAGTAAATGCCTTTGAAGATGGGGTTATTGGTTGAAACGAAAGAAGAAATCTTTCAAGCGATGTTTCAAGAGTTTGATCGAAATCCGACTTCTTACTTAGATAGAGAAGGTTGAAGCTCAACGTAATCCTGCTCTTCCCGTTCGTAGGTCTACTTCTTCGTAACCTCGTTGAAGACAAACTTCGTGCCCTACTCCTATCCCCCCCCGTTGGGGCTTCTGTCGAAAGATCAAGATCCTCATGGGTATCGGTTTCAAGACTACAGAACTACCGCTAAAAGAGTCTTAAAAGGTAACTCTACACGCGGAGCTCGAGCATCGGGTGAGCTAGCAGCCCTTTCATTCCCGGAAACACTTGATAAATCGATATCAGACTGAAGGCCCACTTCTCATGGATGACCAACCTGTTTGAACTCCCCTCACGGCGAAACAAAGGAAAGGTCACCTCTTTAGCCACTTACTTTTTACCGTGACGGAAAGAAAACAATTAGTTAAGGCTAGCGTTCTTCCCTCTCACATGAAACTCTTGAACTCGAGAGAGGACTGACAGCCCGTCACGATTGAACGAGTGAAACAGCGCAGGGGAAGTTAGTTGAAGCAAGCCGGCATGAAGAGTTTATTTGGTTACCTGCTGTTCAGTGCTTCTGACCTTGAACTCAGACCTAGGGACGGTTACCGCTTCTGACCTTGAATCTTTCTTTACCTGTGACACCTATAACCCGTGAACCTATATCTTTACCAGTGACACCTTCCGACCTTGACCTAGGGACGGGAAAGCCTTTACCTTCTCTGCCCTTGGCCTCGGAAACACTTCCCTCTCAATCGATGATATCAGGCTTCCTGGCGCCATACGAGTTACGATCTGAAGCATGCCCAGAAGGCGCGTTAGCAGATGGACGAGTTAAAGCAGGAAATCTTACTCATGCTGGTGATACGGGAAAGCCTTCGGTACCTCGACCTTTGGCCTCGACCTCTAAACTCTCATGAATTAGTTCAAGGGCTGAACCACTAGCAAAGAATCTCTCCTTTCCGGCGCTTGAATTCTTATTTATTTTATTTACATGTATTAATACTTTGATTGAATTTCACTCAAAATCTCGATTTTCATCGAAAAACACGGGGTTTGAACAACTTCAACCTCTATGTACAAGTGCTATTTACAGTGTGAGAATTCAAGGTTACGAAGTAGAGCTCGACCATAGGGAGAGGCAAGGAATAAGAGTGAAATCGCTTCGCTCGCCTTTCTTTTCATCGCTGTCGCTTGAAGCGCTAGTTGCTTAAATCACAGGAAAGCTAGCAAAGAATCTCTTCATCTCCTTAACGAAGTCCTCTTTAGCGTTTTAGTTAAAAGTTAGAATCTTTGTTTATCTGTTCGCGTCAAGACTTTAATGCTTACCTTATCTTTGAGCTCGACTGAAATGAAAGGGGACTAAGGAGTCAATTATAGAGAAAAAAACAGGAAAACTTTCGTCAAAGCAGCTTTCATTTATTCGCATCAAAAAAGTAAAAAAGATAAGGTAAGCTTGTTGACTCAAGAACGCGTTCTACTTTGGCCGAAGAAAAGAAAGAGTTTGGTTTCAATATCGCATGCTTTTAATATTTGGTTATTTAGTTATAAGACTAAGTGCCTATCAATTAGTTTCAAGAAAGCATCTGTTCGCGTCAAGACTTTCGGTTTTTCTTAGAAAGTGAGCTAAGGAAGTTTCCGTGTGAAACTAGCACGAAAGAAGAATTTGACGAGTTGCGAGAACTGGGAAAAGATAGGAATCATTTAGAAAAAAAAGTTACGAATTCTTCTTTTTTTCACTTTTGAAGTGGAAGTCTGACGAAAGAAAATGAGAAGAGGTGGGCTAGTAGAACTCAAAGTCATCCGTTGATGTTGGGTTAGGCTTTGGTAGACAATTTTTCGGTCTTTAATTATAGCAAGGAATCTATTTTTTTTTCGTAGTTCTATACGCAATCCTTGAAATTCATTTTGAGACTAAGGTAAGGATGGCCTATGGATTCGGTACCTTAGCCTTGGTGGCTATATTCATTTTTGGAACGGCATAAGAAGCTTCTATATATATGGAATATTCCGTTTTTATATTCTCTTCCCTTATCTATAATGTGTGACAAAGGGTAAGGATTCCGTGGTTTCGACTTTATACGGCTTGGAATACGACGATCAAATATCTTCTCTTTCTACACATTTGTTTTAGTGCTTAGGTACGATAATCTGGAACTAGACTAGAGACATCTCTTTCCGCTCCCATCTCAGGTGGCTTTCGAGTGCAATTTTCCATGGAGCATCCAATCTCTCTCTTATTTATGTCTTCTGTTTGACGGAAAAAGGCTTCCAAAAGGATCCCGTAAAAGATCTCTTCCTTCTCCTTGTTGACTAGCTGACCCAATTGATCAAAAACATTCCGATCCGCGTCCTAGGGAGCGCGTCGAAGCAAGGCAGGAGTGAGTAAGTTAGGAACGATCCCGGATGTGGAAGAATTTTGAAGGGCGTGTGATACTCGACCTCAAGAGATGAAGAGTTAGCCTTTTAATAGAGAGATGCTTATGCTTTGAATAGCGTAGTCAAACTAAGCCAAGCAAGGGCAATAGGCAAAAAAAGTATCTGACATGCGATATGTTCTCACTGCACCTATATTGAAAGAAATGAGTTTGAAAACGTAGACAGCAGAATAATCTCAACCCGATCTATCATATCAAGAGATGCTCTACCGAATAAGTTGAAGGCCATCTTCCATCTTAGAAAGGTTGAGGTGTTTTACGCACTTGAATATATGGGGAATGTTTCAAATTGAAACTATAACAGCTACGATTTGCTCCATTGAAGATAGCTTGACGTCAATAGGGTTGATTGGAACAAGCAATGATATGGGGACAAGCGTACTTGGGGCTTTTTTACTCTCATGTTAACTCGTTCGTGCCTCTCACCCGAGTCACTTACTTTTATGATTTCAGATCAAATGAAGTCGAAGATATCTTCTTTAGATAAGAAAGGCAAGTAGAATCATAAGTCGAGACATCAGTAGAGGAAGAAGAAGTTGTAGTTGGCTTTGCTCTCGAGTCAATTCCCTTACCTTAATTCTCACGTCAAAGAAAAGAGGGGCTTGCGCTTTTTTCCTTATAAGTCAGAATAGGCCGGGAAAAGTGTTATAGGGGTCCTAAGGGGGGCCATCTTCTATTCTAGGTGAGAGCGTTTTCACGAAAGAATCTACATTTCATTGACCTCGAGAGTGCTTTCATCGAAAGTAAGCCCATTTCATTCTCAGTGAGAAAGTGAAGCGCTAACGGAGAAGAGTAAGAGCTTCAGAAATGAACTGAGTTAAAGAGAAGGAAGAGGAGGTTCAAAGGATTTGAAGCTATGGCCGGTGCCAAAGTCAAGGTCTTTTCAAGTAGTAATCTTGGCAGTCGTAAACATGTAGCTACTTTACTGGAATCTTCCCGTGTAGTCTGTAGCTTCATGGTTGAGACAGGAAGTCCTCATAGCCTATAATTTGTGAATGCTTAAAAAGCTCTTTTTAATGGCGGGTTTTGAAAAGAGTTTTGATTGAACTCTTATATAGCTGATCGATCGGATGCACGTAACTTCCTTCCTTCTGGGTATATCGTAAATCGAAAATCAAGGGGTGGGTGCGTGACGGGCTGCTATCCGGCCATTCTCCGCTACCTCTCCTAGCAGGAACACACGTTCTATCGGATATCGCTCAAAGGCAGTCGGAAAGAAAGAAAGAATTGAATGAAAAAACCTTGCTCCTAAGGTTACTAGACTTCAAGAGCATTTCAACCGGTACCAAGCCTTCTATTTGAAGTGTTGGGTGAATTAAAAGATAGATTCTCGATAAATGGGTCATAATTTCTCTCTCTTGGTTTGGGGCAGCTAGGTTAGTTGAGTTGGCATAACGAGTATGACGAGCGACTTTTCAATCCATAACTGCTCCTCCAGAAGATATTAATTCTGTCTTTGAGGTATTGTCTATGATGAAGAATCATAGCCAAAGGCTCATATCCATTTATCTTCCGTCCGTCCAAGATATACCTTTATATCAGGGTATGTCTTGGAAGCCTACTTGGAAGAGTACGCCCTTGACTGATCGTTTCATTTCCCGTTATAGGATTTGTGAATCTTAAACATGAGAATGCGCCATCTTAATTCACCAAATAGATTTGTGAATCTTAAACATGAGATGGCATCATTCATCACAAACGTGTGTAAAATACACTCGTTTCAGGATGGGTTCTTCTCACCTGGTATTTTATGGGAACATTGGATTAAATATCCATTAGACCGTAATAATAGACGGTTTGCTAATTGGAACTAAGAATGGTTTGAGAAGGCGGTTGGACCAATGATGTCCTCCCTAATTCCTGCCTATCAGGGTATTCCATTAGCAACAGGTAGACTAGCTCTTTTACTCTATTGAGCCGGTAAGCGTAGGATCAAAGCGATATGTAACTACGTAAAGCAAAGATTACTACGAAAATATTTTCTTTAAAAAAACCATGATTGGGCTATGAAGGTACTGTCCACTATACCAATGGATGGTACTTTCGACCAAGAGGCACCACTTATTCGCCTGCGGAGGACTCGTCCGTCGAATACTTATTCTTTTGACTTGAAATCTGCAACGGATAGGTGGCCACTATCAGTTATCTATACGCTCGTAATGCTCCTTTTTGGACCTACGTATGCGTCTTCGATAGTGAATAGTACTCTTGGTTTGAATACATTCCTGGTTGATAAACCTATTACTTCCAGGATGTATGAAGTAGCCTTTATCACGGGCCAGCCGTTAGGTTACTACGGCTCTTGGTCACTATTCTCCCTGTCTCACCACTATCTGGTGTGGTTGGCAGCACAACATGCTCAGCCAGACAGAGATGCTCCCTTCACGGACTATGCCGTCTTAGGTGATGATGTTATCATCGCCTCAGATTCGGTTGCATCCGAATACACAAAGCTTCTCGCAAAACTCGGCGTCCAGATTTCATATTCTAAATCGATAATTTCGAATTATTAAAATCGAATTTGCCAATAAGTTTTGGGTTAAGGAGATGCAGGTTGATTTATCACCTGTATCACTTAAATCCCTTTTGTGTTGTAGGAGCACAATAGGCTTGTGCCAAATCGGCGTGAAGTCTAATTTCAACCAAAATAGACTTCAGCGATTGGGCGGCGCAGGCTATCGTGTTAGGTCCCGTCTTATGTCTACTCAGAGTAAGCGCTGGGAAAGGCTTAAGGCTGCATCTATCAAACCGAGCGGAAAAGGCAAGCAACTACCTTTAGATTTATGGATTGGAAGAGGGTATCCTCTCAATCCTTATTTCAAGGGTAAGATAGTTGCTTTTCTCCGATTTGAATTAAAACCTAAGGAGATTCGGCTCCCTCCAGAGGGGCTGTGCTTTGAAGGTGAGGTAGAATTCAATGAACGCACTTTGATCCGTAATTGGATATCTCAGTGGCTGGGTTGGGTCTACTGGTACTATTCCGTTGCTATGTCCGAACTTTTGTCTATCGAACAACTGTTCGATGCGCCTATTTGCGCTACCACATGGAAAAGAACTAACGTAGATAATAATCTCGTGAAGTTCGGACTATTGTGGAAAGTGTATGATATGGCCGCAGGTTGGTCTGTTTCTACTACCCCAAATTGGGTTTGAGATCCGGCAACAAAGATACAGTTTGATAGATGGATACTTGGTGGCTTCTCTGGTTCCGACTTCATCATGGCTCCAGTTGACTTATCATCTTCTGGAAAAGAGGGTCGTAATAACGAAGCATGATGTATGGTTGAAGATAAATTCGTTTATCTCAATATATACATCACTACTTCATCCTTTACTGGCGAGTCCTAATAGACAGGTAAAAGGAACCTGTCTGGAAAACAGGCGCCTTCCTACGAGCTCTCTTCGTGAGGGCCGAGAGGGAGAGTTGAGTTTCTTAGGGTATCATCTCTTTCTAGTTTAATAATAATGTAATATGAAATTACAGCAATTATTTTCTAGTGCTGAGAAGGTCCCTAAAATCTCTTGGCGGAGTGTCTTTGAAGGCGCTCGGCGATTAAAGGGGCTTCTCTTACGAGTTCCTTTAATCGTCTCTGCGACCCTGTCAGTTGAAGTAGGACTCGCTGCAGCATCGTTTGCGAGGGTGGTTGTTGGCATGGTTCGGAAATCGGGCTTGTTATTCACTGCATTATATTTCAAGCAGTGTGGCGTAAGTTTACAGAGATATTACTCTGGTTCTTACTCCAAGCAAGACTCTCTTTCCGTGCCTGTATCTTTGACTCGGACAGGGCTTCAACGGATCATACCTGTAATGGTTCTACGAGCCATTAGAGGACATGATTCTAGGGCAAAAACAAAAAAAAAGATAGATTCTCATCCACCTATTCTAATTCTAAGTATATGCCCTGGATCTCCACTTTGAAAGGATCAATGCGAGCTAAGAATCAAACCGGTATGAGTTGAGAATATCAGAGGATATTCAAGGGCCAACTCCCTGTGTTATTGTAGCGAAGCGAGACTTTGAACCGATTGATAATAGAACCAAGGTAGTCCCAATAGTGGAATAGTCTATCCGATTACACCTAACGCCCCCTAGCCTAGCAGAAGCAAGCTTGTTGGGCGCGATTGACGCATACGCTCGGCGGCTCGTTCCCCACACAGAGTAGTGCTGCGTGAGAAGCTGCTCAGCGCACTAGTTAAACCAACAACTTCAACAAGGGATCCCTCCGCGTCCAAAGAAGCAACATATGCAACTGGAGCACCAGAATCTGCAGAGGCATCCAAGCATTAGCAGATACATCCAAACCAAAAGAAGCTGGAGAACAGGTGTTCATCTATTAACGGGAAGCTCGATCCGTTTAGGAAAGTAAAGAAGCCTGTGAATGAGAGCCGAAAGAAAAGAATCCCCGGGGCGCCCGATCCTGCTTTTATTCAAGGCGCAGAGGGGAAGATAGGCGTAGAAGGGCTTGGTTTGACCTATTAGTTATTAGTCTTAGTTAGAAGTAATAGTAAGAAGGTCTGCCTGCTGCGAATGAATCGATCATTTTCATACGTCAAAGATCTTCCGCGGGCCGTCCCCAAGGACACTATTCGCCTTGGGAGTGGTTCAGCCATCAAGCTACTTTCGTGAGGTAGGGGACCAGACCTCAAACAGGGTAGGCTTCCCGTGAGGACTAGCGCCCATTTAGAAGCCCGCGTCCTCTTTCTCGTGAGCTTCTCTAAAGCTAAGTCAAGACTATGGAAAGCTACGGCTACCTTCTCTTTCTTAGGTGAGTTCCTTCTCCTATCTCCGACCGAGCATAACCGATTGATGGTACAAAGTCGGGGGCGTGGGATTTCATTCATAAGTAGAAAGCTTTCCTGTGAGATATTTCTTACTTGGATGAGGAATGAGCTTATAGAGAATAGATCAACGCTTCTCGTAGCTGGGCTAGGTCCGAGTAGCTAGGTTGCTCGTCAGCTTCCCTATCCTGAGTAATAGCAAGCTACCTTATGGAGTTTGGATGGGCGTGATCTCTTAGTCTTAGCTCTTGAAGTGAGTTCGCTTTTCATGCCTTTCATTCCTTCTTTAACCCCTTCCATCGATCCCGGTCTCTTTTCATTGCTCTTGACGTAAGATCTGAGTCCGCAACTTCTTTTGTAGAGGAATTTAGTCGTTCATCTCGGTCTAACTTCGTAACCTTAGCCCGCTACCTCAGATTGTGAACGGATTGTGTATCCGCTCTTCCAGTTTATAGTAGGACATTGAGCCCATTTTTGGAGATAGAAAGCAAGGCAAATAACAGTAAAAAACGAGATCGCTCCCAGAGCTAAGAAATAGGGATTCCTTGCTCCAGTAAGTTAGGACTAGTCCCCCTTATTCCCTCTCCAGTCTGGCAGCAAATCTGCCGACTTTCTTTATGGGACTAAGCGTGAAAAAAAAAACTTGGCTCGATTCCAAACCCAGCCGAGCTCCGAAGTAGTGCATTTTCCCCAACCCTCTTTATCCCGATCGGGCATTTGCTCCCGAATAGAGTACTGGTGCAAGTCTCCTACAGGAGTGAGTTCTGGATCGGGAGACCGCCAGGTGCATAAATAGAGTGAGTTCTCGGGTGATCGCTTGGCTGCCTACCAAACAAAGAAATGGGGACATCATAGAAACGACCAGGCCTTTCTTTCTATTGTGCCTATCTATTAGTTATTAAGTCCTTTCCTCTTTTCCCTGCATCCCGAAATCCCGATTGTCTGACTGACAAGTCCAGGTAGTAATGAAAAAAAATGACTTTATCCCTTTTCACCTCGATCCAGAAGAAAGGGGCTTTTTCAAAGATTATATGGACGAATTAAAAGGAATCTTTTTCACAAAGCACGGACAGTGCGTTGAGTTAAAGATTAAAGACAGTAAGATTAGTAATGGAACTGAAATAAAGGAGAAAGAGCAAGAACAAAAGAATGAAGCACCCGAAAAACAATTGTTTGGTCAGCTCAACTACTAATGGTGCGAAAGTCAAAAGTCTAAACTAAAGTCGCATAGATCGCTCCTTCCTCGACGTCTCGGTCCGGAGGGAATTTGGTTTACACTAGGCCAATGGTCCTACAACTGAAAGACCATAGACTACCTCTACGACAAGAACTGACACAAAACGAAAGACAGATAGACCTGAAGGTAATTCAGAAGAAAGTGAACTAATTGAGTGAGTTTTTCTTCTACTTCCTCTGAAAAGCAAAATAATTGAGTTAGACAGGTAAAAAGGATAAAGGATCTCCGAGTAAGATCTCGTATGTTGCTCTGATCTGAGCCTTTTCCCTCGCTCAATCTACTTTACCCCTACAACATCTAAGGCTGATTTCATAATTGGCACCCACGGGACAGGGGTCACTCTCTCCATGCCAACAAACAAGAGGAAGACGGTTCATTATCCAATGAAGCTAACTACTGGCTTTTTTCTTGTACGAGTGGTATTGGTATTTCGGAAATACGGTACCTTTGGCTCTCGACGCAATCTAACCCTTTTTGGTGCCTATCGTCCCAAACGTCAAGTTACCGAAATCATGGCCGTATTTCTTTTTTCTATCTTATAAGATATCGCTACGTATGGAACCTGAGATTCATGACCAATTCTATATGGATATAGCCCAAACTTTAGGGGCTATATATCAAGTGCAAAAACTAGGCGATAGAGATGACTTCCTTTCGGCTTGGTCATAGGAATATAGAATAGTCCTGGCGGTCAACACAAAAGCTATTGAGCAAGATCTTGAAGCCAAATATATAATGAAAATAGCAGTCATTGAAGAGTCAAAGCCACTGATTAGGAAGATACTCTTTAGAAATGGGAAAGAAGACCAATGGAGCTAGCCTAGCTGTTCAACCACTGGCTAAATTAACATTCCAATTCCTTCTTTCTCCCATAAAGCTTCCCTTCTCGCCCTCCTTAAACAAGATTCGCTAACATTCACACCTTCTATCGACTTCTACAGTTAATCGCAGCTTACCAGGTGCTCTTATGTGAGAGCCTTCCCTTCTACTGCCTGTGTTGTACGGGAATTTAGGTAGAAGTGCTGTGTGAAATTCGTATGGAAGTCAATCAATAAGTCATGCTAACGAATTGTGGAAATATAGAAGCGGGAAATGCCATCAGACGGAGTTCCCCTATATCATCTTAGCTCAGAAAGTTAGTTGGAATGAACCAAAAAGAATGTCTCTTATCTTTACTCCTGCAAAAGGGGTTACCGTAGATTTCTATTTTCATTTTGCCTCCACCATTGTTCAGCAGGTGAACAACAACATGTTTATTCCACACAGCTGATAAAATTGACCTTGTGTAGCCAAAGCAGTGGTATCCTGAATGAAAATTGAGGAGTCAATATGGAAAAAAAATGCGAATAGACCATAGAAAGTTTTGATCATAATCGGGAAGTTAAGGAATTGCTTACTTTCTCTTACTGTGTGAACGATCCTAGTTACTAGTAGCTAATAACTAGTCAAAATCCAATTCCTTACTCAATACGAAATATCGTTGATCCTGCCACGATTTAAGCTATTCAACTAATTTGAGAATGGGTGATGTACCCGGATACTTTAAGTCAATTCAATCCCCTTTCTACGCATTCTTTTACGCCTGGGAACTTCCAGTGTTAGGCAGGAAAGGGTTAGATAGAAGGAAAAGTATTGAGTCAGTAGAAAATTAGAAAGAAGCAAGGGTTTGATTATTACGGGCTACTAAATGCAAGCAAGTCGTTTCGAACTCTTCTCAAAAGTAAGTTGGTGTCCGCCATCCCGCTACTGTCTAGCTGCCATACCGCTTTCAAGAGCGAGGGCAATAACTTTAGTAAAGCAAAGACTAAGACCTTCGTCGAAAAGAGTCATTCCCTTCTTCCTAGTCATAGGCGAGGGAAAAAGAGGTCGAGCTGGAGGGAGAGAATATCACTAAAAAAAGGATAGGCTTTTGCCACTAAGAGGTGCGTAGCGCTTTTCATCTTATCTTTTTATTTCTAATAGGCTGCGCTCCTAAATCGTCAGGCTAAGCTACTTTACCTTTACTACTTTTGAACCATATTAGCTAGAAATTCCCTTTAAGTAAGTAAAGCTACTCCGTTCCTGTGACCGCTTTGCCAGAAGAACTTCAAGCAGAGAGAAAGTTCGAAGATCAGGATCAGGATTTTCTTTTCAATCAATCTCCTCAGCATTCAATGAAAGTGGGGCTATCGATACAAGTGGTAAGACCGAGAATTCAGCATCCAAGACCTGGCCGATGGCTACTTCAAATTCAAGTGCCACTTATCTTAACACAACTCGGGCTAATCGACTTTAGCTAGACCTGGTGAAAGAAATCAAGCCAAAGTAGCCAAAGCGTAGGGTTAGGGGTGCGCTACCGAGGTGGGTAACTGAACCTTTCCCTTTGGCGTCAGTGAAAGCTTCTACGAATCACTTGAGAATAGGAAAAAACTATAATGAAAGAAAATTAAGCTCGCATTCCTCTCATACTTTATGCCAATAGATTCTTTTGTTTCTTTCCGGGGATCTCCCATGAGCCAAGGCGTAAGGTGCCCCTTCTTTCCAGGCAATCCCATGTCTTAAGCTTCAGTCTGAAAGTTCAGAGAATAAGTACTGACATGAAAGCAAGCCAAGCAACAAGACCGGGAGGATGAGAACGGAAACAGACTCGGAAACTTAACCATTTCTCAAAGCCCTCGCCGCGTTCTTGTTTGATTCTTTTTGGTGGCGTGTCGGTAAGGCAGGCCTTTGGGAAGAGGCAGCGAAAAACCTAGCTTTCAACTTGCTTTTATTTTAGTTGAGCACCCGGGCTTCCTTACTTTCACTCATTCGGTCGAAAGCACTTGCAGCGGGCAAAGGGTTGGATGCTTTTCATTGAGATGTTTCTATATAGTTCTAGTTCTCGGGCATACTCTTTCGGGGCGGGGCTTATGAAAGACATACGGGCACGGGCTAATGAACATACTTTTTAGACAGACTTTTCACCCTAGACTAGCCGCCCGAACGGAACGCTAAACTTGTTAGGCAATGGTAAGAGGGTTAGGTATTCAATAAGTCGACTATAACGGATAGGGTAGAGAACTTCTGCTCCATCATACTTGGATTTCCGGGCCTTTGATGCTTTAGTTTTCCAATTCATATATGAAAGAAGACGATTTATTTCATTTCCCCTATCCTATTCAGTCGATGTAAACCAACCAATCGTTGAAAGCCTTCTTTTTGATTTCTAACTAATAATTAACAAGCATCGAACCTTGTACGCTATGTCGGCTAACCCAGTAGCTTAACCCAATAAGAAAGCTTCTGCAGCAGTAGATAGGCTGTAGCATTCCTACTTCTGGCGCTTGAAACTTGAACGATCAGACCGGGAAAATAAAGTACTGGAGCTACACAGCGAACATAAACATAGAGTAAGAAAGCTTTATTCAATTGTTATTAAGCTAATAAGAGAAAGTAAAAAGGACGAGTTCCATAAAAGTAACGAGAGCATTCTAAATGAGTAGTAAAAGGACTCAATTGCATCGACCCTTATGCGAGTAAGCGAGTTGGAGAGGAGCGAAGAAAGAGTATCTTCAGTGGAAGCAAGAAAAGAAGCACTGGCGTTACTGGCTAAGGACTCATCACTCTCAGGGCATGGAAAACTAAGGGTAAAAAAAGCTTATTTGTGGGAAATTTAGGGCACAAGCAAGAGGGCTGAAGCTGTCTTAGGCATCCCTACTTTAGAATACTTCTGCTCGGGACAATAGGTCGCTTGCTTGCGACTGGCTTGCAAGAGAGCTTCCCACTTGAACTGGGGCATCCACCTTTGAGAACTCGTAGGACTTAGATAACGGGGTACATTGAAAGACCGGATCGAGGGGACACTGAATACTTTTATGCTTACCGATAATCGCGCTTCCTTTAGCGTAGACCACCCTTTATTTAGTTTCTATTGGATTGAATTAGCAAAGTAGCTTGCTTCCCGGGTGTCGGTATAGGTAGGGCAGCTCGCTCATCTCATAGAAAAATTCGTTGCGGTAAGCCTTACTCAATCAACTGAGACCCTGTTGGAAGCGTTAGCTCTTGTGAAGACCTTAAAGAGTCCCTACCCCCATCTTTCTCTATCCCGTCACGAGCAATCGAATGAGTTAAGGGAAATGTGAAAGAAAAGAAGATAGATGCCCGGTGTCTCATTCAAGCTTTAGGCTTGTTCGGAAAGTCCTATCTTTCCAGCGCTCTCCTGACGCCCTAGCTTTCGCCTAGGTGGAGAGGAGGCCTATTCGCAGCCTTTTATCCGATACAATACGCACCTTACCTGAAGATAAAATGCCCCCTGGCGAACTATTCATATTAGATTAACTTATAAGAGGATTCAGGAAGCGTGAAAGCGGTCAGATGGAAGTTGTTCTTACTTTCGTACCTTTAATGAGGGAGGGAGGCAATCTGTTTACGGTGTGCTGCTATGGAATACGATCTTTGCCCGGCGGGCATGCCATGAGTTAAGATAGACCGACGGGCAGACATGGAAGAGGAAGATGCATAGAATGGGACAAGGCAAGTAAAAGGACCGGAACTTTTGACTCTTAAGAAGAGGTGCCTAGCGCATTTATGAAGGAGGAAGCTTCTGGGTTGTACAACTAGGGATAGGTATTGGGACACATTCTAATTATATATTAAATAGAATTTAAGTAAGATGGCGTTGGCCAATTGGCCGAACTTAACTATAAAGCTCAGTGCACTTCTGTCAAAATCATAAAGCCAATCCATATAGGATAGGAAGTTGTGCATTCCAAAACAAGCGAAGTCGAGACTTCTAAGTCTATTTATGTCAGCACTCTTGATTGCTACGAAGTCCTTCTCTTAAACAAGGCTCACGAATATCATATAGAAACCATTACAAAACGGAAATATCCGATAGCAGATTTTCAAACTAAAGCTTCAAAAACTGTGTATTACACTTCATTTCAAGATAGGAAGGCGAGTACGATCCGATCGTCTCTTTTCCGAAAATGAATCTGCCACGCTTGTTGAGAGCTTAGATTAGATTCCTGGTCCAATTTGTTACGTTCTACCCAACTCTTGCTTCTGCAGCCAATAGGGCTCGTTCTTTGCGAGTCCCAACAGCAAAGATTTTGGTGACGTCTTAACACTAAGATTTCCTTGGAAAGTCCTATCTTTCTTCCCATCTTTTTGTTATTTCAAAATAAGCCGATCCCGCAGTTCACAGTGCCATAAGTTATTGATTCATCTAAAGAGTGTAAGACTAGCCATAGAGATAGGTGGGACCTGCACTATGAGCAAGCTGTGCGAAAAACCGCTTCTTAAATCCGGTTTCGCAACAAAAAGGGCGAAATGGGGTTCTACCGGGAAACCATGGATTTTTTAGTTTTCGCCAAAAAAAAACTGGTCGAGCCACTGGAATGGAATTAGATTAACATCTCTGGAGATCTTTCCTCTCCACTTACTCGTAACAGGCTGCTTTCCCTCTGTAGAAGACTTCTGGAGAATGGCATAATTGTCCGACACTACGTTCCTCGATCTTCAAAGAAGACTGACTCCTCCTGCTCCTCCTTCATCCTCGTTGGTCCTTTTGACATCTGATTCTCGGCCGCTTTAGAGACTGACTACTTCTTTCTGCTCGTACTTCCTCTCTCGTTAGTATACTCGTAGGACTCGGTAGTGAGTACTCGTGAAACAAGGCTTACAGCTGCTCGTAGCTATTGTATGCATGGGAGTGACAGATTTTATTGCAAGAGATAGCCACACTTTTTCTTGCTTCCATCTGCCTACTATTAATTAGGTGGGGCGATCCTTACGACGAATCAAATCAATCCGGTGATGGTCCTCTCCTCTTCCTGTGCCTGTGCTTTTAAGATCAAGTGAGGAAGGAGGGGTTATCTTTTTTCTAAAGCTGCTAACGAGGAAAGAGACGCTAGAACCGCCTTAAAAAGCATCCGTTGATGCGCCTGCTCTTGGTGCTGTCGCAATGGTAAAAAATCTTAACCTTTTGCCCATAGCTGGTATTTCAAATTAGTTATCAAAAAAGCTATTTTAGGATCTCAGTTATTAGTCAAAATTCAAAATGGGTTTGTTAACTTTTGCACCTATATGGAGCATAAAAAAAGCAATTTTGAGGGCTTAGGGAAATTAGGTCGATGTACTTTTTTAGCCCTAGTGGAGCATCCAAGGTTCGTAGCATTGAAGACTAAGAGGCATTACTCCTATCGACACTGCTTCCCTTCCTCTAAAGCCATAGTTCATGCTTTGATTCTTACCTTACTCTTTTACGGCTCAAAGGAAGGAACTCGTAGTCCCAAGGTCAAGCCCTTACCGCTCCTTGACGCTTAATAATCAAACTAAGATGGCCTTAGCCTTAATAATAAGAACGCACTCGAAGTCCCTAGTAGTCCTAAGGCTAAAGAGGACTTCATCAACAGATTGATCGAGATTCGGATTTAGGTACCGGGCATGTTCTGAGGGTAATGTAAATACGGGCTTTCAAAGAGCTCTTCTCGCATCTTCTGTTTAGGTCCCCGATGTTTTAGCTATTTGAAATAAAGGGACTTGGACTAGGAGTGATCTTACTATTCGTCCCCAGGGAACTCCAATACTGCTTAAAAGACCGCAATCAGTTCAGTCTCCATACTGCTCTTAGATCACTAACTCGTGTGAAAAGGCGATATACGTGTGGGACTTTCCTCATTCGAGAACGCTACACGACTTGTGTGTAAAAGTACCAGAAAACTACCACAAAATTAGGAGAATCAGGCTAAGCCTGCTATCGAGTGACTAGGCGCGGGAAGAATAATTCGGTATTTCCACGACTTCTTCCTCTCATACTTGAAGGTGGCATAAGGGCAGAAAACGCGATAAGCCCTGTTTTGGCTAGAAAAAAAAGTGCTCATGCTTTCATTTCAACCTCTGACTCCTACGCGCGCTAAAGCAAGGCAAGGCGGGAAAGCGCGATAAGCGCGGTTGCAGTCCTTGGTTATGGACAAAGGCGGTAACAGTGCGATCTTCCCTCTCGTCTGTTAACGCCGGAAGGCAATAACTCGGACTCACGATAAAGCACGATAAAGAGAGAAATCCCACTCCCAAGCCCAAGGCTTGAGGCTTTGAATCCAGGAGTCAAGTTCAAGTCAACGCATGAGAATGAGCGGATTAAGGACCAACAATCAGGGGTCCACCCTCAGAATTAGCCGATATTTCTTTCCCAATAAGTTCGATTAAGGACCGGAAAGAAGAGATCCAACTTGTCGAAACTTTTTCTTTCTTTTCTACGTGACTCCGATGCTTAATTTTCGTAGCCTTTTATTAGACAAGGGCAGACCCTGACGCTTCGTTTTTCATGCTTTGTTGGGGAAATGCATTAGTAGATCCCACTTGTAATTTAGCACAACCCCACTCAAATTTGATTTCTTTGTTTTGCTTCGTTTGCCCAACCAATCCAAACCAATAGTAAAAGGTAGATCCTAAAGCGGAATTAGCTTTATTCGTTGGGAAGATCTCCTCCCACCTTCTTACCTTAGTTAGTTAGGGCTTCAACTTATTAAAAGGTAGAGGCTAGGAAGTATTAGTCCCCATACTCTTTTGTTGAGGGCTTTAGAAGGAATACATTTGGGAATACTAAGCGAACTCCCACTTTCGAATGAGTAGTTTTAACTAGCCCTTCGACTTACTAGGGCTAAATAGTCCAACTTAGGGAAGGCACGGTAAAGCAAGGCTTTAATGTGTTAAGGTAAAGCGGCTACGATAACGGACTCCTTGCCCTTGGAAGCCTATTTTTTAAGAACTGATTAGATAATCAATCACTTCACTCTAATATAGATTAGCTTTCTCTTTCTCCCATTCGAGATTCCCTTTATCTGTCAAGCCTAACCTGCTCAATTACCCTTTCAGTTTTAGATAAGGGCCATCTCCTTATAGACAAGGAGCCCGAAAAGCCTTCAGCGCTTAAACCCCATTCTCAAGCTATCAATACAATAAGAGAAGTTCGACTCATTCCATCGCGTGTAAATCGAGCCTTGGACTTAGTTTTATTTAGTTTAATAAAGTTTTCGAAGCGCGTAAATGGATTACTAAGCCGTGGATCGAGACTGGCTCTAAAGTGACTCAAGAGGTCTTTTCGTTAGCGTGACGTAAAAGCTCTTTCAACAAGTGAGAAAGAACGTTTGGGAGCATTTCCCAGGGAGAGGAGAAAGAGAAGAAGTAGCCCATTAAAGGCAGGAAAGCATCCTCCTTCAGACTTAATGTCCGATAGACAAATGAGAAATGATATCTAAATCTAAATAGGCAGGTTTCTCGACAGCCAGTTCAAATTGGCATGACTGATGACAAAGACTTTCTCTTTTCTTGTTATTAGGGCCGATCGTCGAAGCTTCTAAACCCACTAATAGGCTATCAAGTGATGCTAACACTAACAAACAAGCTTCAATCTAGCCCATGCTTTAGATTTTTTTGTGCTCTGATGCTTAGCTGAAGCTGAAGGGCGAATGTTTCCGGTACAAATTTGATTACCATAATAGAGGAAGTGAAGCAGACGAATCCGCCTAAGCCGATTACTTCTCTATGTGGAATTTTTCTAGTTGAGGCAGCTACTAGTTGTTCTCAAACTTGGTCGATACCCCCTAAATGAAATTGCACGAAGTCCGATCGAGGAGTGGAATAGGAGCAGAATCCCCTTTTTAGAACGAAGCCCTATTAATAAGTATATAAAATGCGTCTTTGATGCCCGGAATCGGTAGCGAAGGGATAGAAAGCCGCCCAGCTCTTTAGCTCTTTATTTGCGTAGAAGCTTGAGAAAGAGGATAGAGCTTTTTATCCCCTTGCACCCCACTCAATCTCTTCATGCTCAGAATGCCTTAAAGCCAGAATCCACTTTGACGTTTTTCTAGTTAGGCAAGCAAACCGGATGATCCATCGTACACCTTTCTAGTATAGCAACAACCTGCCTGAGAAGCTCTTTCTTTGCCCGATGCAGCCTTAGAGGTGATGAGCTTTTTTATTACTTATAATAAAAGAATTTTCAGGCTTTCTTTGAGCCGGGTTCTTTCACTCCTTCTCCGCTCTGAACGTACCTTCGTCTTTATTTCCTTTCTAAACTCTCGTTATGCTTCCGAATTTCGCTATTCTAACTGCTGCGAACCCTAGATAAGGACCATGGATCACAGCTTGAATCTGAACATAGAAATCTCTCATCTGGCAAGGTAGGAATTTGATCATGAAAATAAGTGCATCGCTACTTTTTTTTTGGGCTTGGCTTCTCTTATGCAACTGGGTATTTTACATTTGCTTGTTTCCGAGCCTCATACTCTACTTGCCCTCTTATTAGTGTTAGCCTGGGGTAACTTTCTTTACTTACGTTAGTTGCATTACATATCAAAGCATTCTATTTTTCGATTTTAGTTGTTGGTTTCATTGAATCACGAATTCAAGTCTTTCATATAGGATAACCCTGAACCCCCCTCTTTTGCTTGCAGGATTTCCTTCGAATGGGGAACTACCCCCGATCCAGAGTTCGATTCAATGGTCCTTTTCAGAGCTTACAAGTACAAGGCGCATTGATGGGACTTTGGGGCTACTCAGAGATGGAAACAGGGATCACCACCCCCTACTTAAGTAGATGATTTCATCTCCTCTCAACCATCCGATCGATGCATTACTAATATCAACTGAAATGCCATAGAATTAGGTGCCTGGACCAACATCGAAAGAAAGTGCAACTGCTCCCTAAAAGCAAGAAATCTTCATTCACTGCAACAAAAACCTTTGGTTTAATTGTTTAGTTAGACCTTCCCGGTAAAGATTACTAAGACATGGAAAGAAATGACGCAATTAGTGCCTTATATCTAGCCCCTTACTTATCCCTTTGGCTTGAAATATCACTTTACCTACCCTAAAAAGCCTCGCCTCTGTCGCCTTCTACCAAGAAGGAAACTATTCACTACTCATATGGCTCTAGTAGAACTACTACTGAGACGAGTAGACTATCAGGTGAACAAGAACTGGGGGAGACACCTTACGGGATAAATCTTAGAAACCTATTACATAGGTAATTTGAAAACTTCACTTAAAGCTCTCAAATGGTATATATCCTTTCCTAATACACTGCCTAATGCAAGTATGAAAGTGAAAGTTCGAACTCAATACATGAAACTCAGGTCTGCAGGGATACATTTGTGGAGTCCATGGTTTCGGCTTCGGTTACCAACATATAGTAAGACTATTCCTTTCCCCTTTAGATAAAGGAAAACCTCATTCCTCCCGCCCCCGAACAATGGAGCTTGGCTGTCATCTTAGACCACCGGTGAGCGTACTTTCGTAAAAGCTCTTTGGGCGTTCTCGATCCGATTTCTCATTGCTTCTCTTATTCAATTTCTACTCAGCTTGAAAAGAAGCCTCAAGCCGAGGAAAAAAACGAGAATTTCGAAAGAAGAGCCGTCACTCACTTTATGGATTGTGAACAGTTGGTGTGCTTTCTTCCGTTCGCTCTTCGTCGTTCGAGCTGAATCTCCTATCGTTCGGATCGATGCTGGTCGTTACCATAAATAAAGCAAGGAAAAACCCAAAACCTACCGGCTTTTTCGGGTACCCGGTATGTCCAGGTCTGTCATACCAGATAGACCTGGATGCCCTACCTGGGGTGGGGCCCAGAATAGGGGAGTGCTGGAGTGCTATAGTAGAAGAACCTGCTATTGCTATAGAATTGGAAGAAACAAAGCTCTTACAGGAGGAATTTACCGAAGAGGATCTCATAAGGACAGGGGACCTGTTGGAATATTCTGATTGACGACACCGAAACTCCTGATCGGGACTCCTGTCCGCTAGCAGAAGAAAGAACTGCTTCCCCAGAACTGACGCTACTGGCTCACTTCTTTGTGTACTCCATTTTACTTACACTTTTTTTCAGTGACATCGCGCGTCAGTCTTTTCTTTACTTTGAGGCGCTTTTCCTTTTCTTCGCTCATGTAATTTCTAGAGCTGTTCACTTTTCCCTACTTACTGGCTTGACTGACTTGGGTCTAGTTATGCTCACTAGCCGCACTTTCTGAAAACTGGGTAGAATTAGAATCTGGTATTTCCTCACCTCAATTGCTTAGCTTCTTTTCCTTACATCTTCGCGATCGTTATCACTCTGATCGTTCCTGTGAGCTATCTTCTTCGTCTGAAGCTTCTTGCCAGTTAGATTTAGTCTTGATTGATTTACTGCATACTTTAGTGCTACTGCTTTTCGCTTAGCTACGGAAATCCGTAGCGGCTATCCTGCATTCACAGCTTCGACGTTGCTTCATCCGGGACAAGTCTTGGAGTAAAGAGGAGAAAGGCAGCTTGACGCTTTTCATACTTTCCTGTTCTGCTATCCGCTGTTCGACGCTCTCAGGGTGCTTCGCTTGAGCTCAACCATCCGGGATGCTTTTTTTCTGAGGATGATTCTTTCGCGTAAGTAAGGGAAGTGTTGAGCCAGAGTAGAGATTACCTTTTCAGCATCGCTGTGAGAGCATCCGAGTTAATAATTTATTCCGCTTAAATAGTTTCTTTTTGTTCTTGCAAGAGATCAAGACTGGTAGGCAGGCTAAGGCCAGAGATTCAATGCCCGAGGTCTTTCCTCTCGAACGACGATACGTAGTTAAAAGAAACTCCAACTAAAAGCAGAGACGTTCGAAGAGCGAAAAGAAAAGATACGTGTTGAAGTTCAACTCATTTCATCTGATGTTCGCTCCGTTCCCTTAAAGTAAACTAAGCGCTTCACCCCGGAGCCTTCCTCTTTGATTCGAGAGTAAGGGCCGGTCTTCATCTCGGAAAGAAGCTGGCATGGGTGTCTCTTCATTGTAGTAGCTTTACCTGGACCGGCACGAACGGACTTTATTTGATCACCATTTTTCTATGTGAATGCTCGATCTCCTGCTTGTGTTTAACGATCTCACTGACCTTTTTTTTTAGGGGACAGGTGGAAAAAAACCACTTTACCAAAATCCTCTTCTTGGTGACGGAGATAGACAGGACGAGCGACAACAGACTAATTAGCAAGGACAAGCGCAAATCTCTCTTTGACGAGCATGTCCACTAGGTAAAATCAAAGTTATATCATAATATAAGACAAGCAACGAGCGCCTTAAGAGAAAGAAACAAGACAATTTGCTTGCTTCTGATCTATCATAATATAATAAAGATTCTGGGTCCGGGATGGAAGATTTGGTTGGGTTCGACTCCCTTCACCTCGGTGTGGCGAAAGAAAGTAGATTTGTTAGACATAGGATGCACTTCTTTTATTCTTTTTCATTCCCATCTCTAACTGTTCTAAAGTTCAAAGTTCAAGATTTCTTTTTGGTTGTCTGGAGTAGGAAAGGGACCTATGGATTGGATCTTGTTTCGATTTTTCCCTGTCCAAAAGAAAGTCGATTTTTGATTGTTTTGTTTTTTTTCTGGTTTTTCTTTTTCTTATTGTTCATATTTCTCGTTCTTTCTTCCTGCTATTAATGGATGACCTCAGCCGAGCGGTAGCGCAGTTCTACCCGACGTTGGGTTCAATCCTCCACCATCCTAACTCATCTCCTATGTTCGCTGCTGCTTCACACGAGGCCGAGGGACAGCCCGGATCCTCTCATATCGCCATCCGGGGGAAGTGGGTAAAGGTCAAAGAAAGCTGTTGTCCGAAATAGAACGACATCTTCGGGCACACTGTCTTTCCCCCGACATAATAGCAGAATTCCCTCATGGCAACAAGGGGACTTCCGCTACTTCTCTAAAAACATAGCCTGGACATTGATCGGAAAACCGACTCGGAGATGGCCGATCTTTCCCATTTTCTCGTCCTAATAAATTGAAAACCCTAGGAGATTCAGCTCGAACGACGATAAAAGATACGTATGACGTTGTATCTAAGTGAAATTGAAATTCTCTTCACTTCATATCGACTAAAGAAAAGCTCTTCTCTATTCTCCTGCTCGCGTTTACTTTGTTTCCCACTCACTCTATTGAGTAACAGCCCTTGTTGGGTTCTGCAAGGAAGCATCTCGATAGGTCCGCAACTTGTGCTGTCCCCAAAAGAGCTAGAATTCAATACTCGATTCGCCGTGTGTGATAGAATTGTTTTCAGGTTTGAAGGATTGCTCGTCATAGGTCTTTTGCTCTTACAGATGCCAGTCTTTTTTCTGTTGATGCGAAATACAAGTGCCACAGATGATTCGAGAACAGCCGACTTGCCTATCCCTATTCTGTAACAAGGCATTTAAGCAAAGAAAAGAGTCGAGCCTAAGCGGTTCAAGCCTATGTGACCAATGCTAGCATAGCTCTTTCAACCTGAGGGGATTCCGATTTAAAAAAGAGATACAATTTGCTCCTAAATCTACCTGGAGCCTGGTATGGACTGCTAAATCGATTCCTCTTGGCTTGGCCTTTACTACTTTTGAACCAGATTAGCAAGAAATTGAACTCTCTGCTCTTAGCACTGTGACGGGCTACTACTTTCTTTACTGCGTAATTCTGTAACTGAAAAGAAAGACTAGCGGCGCTTATTCCTATTCAATGAAATAGCGAGCCATCCATTTGTTTGCAAATCAAGCAGAGGCGCATTGGCACTAGCAACCTCAACCACGGGAACAGGTCTTTTAGCTCTACTTTCTTTTCAATCCCTTAGGTTCCGTATCATATTCTAAATTTCACAATCGCCATCGGAAGCTCGCACACAAGCCAAGGGCAAGAGCAAGCAGGAATAGTCCTATCTGCCGTCAAGGATTCGATAAAGAGAATGTGAGCGGGGCCCATTCCCGATCGTCTTTGTAGGCGAAGTTTCCTATTACCTTACCTGCTGCCCGGGGCAAATTCCTTTGTATCGAGGGGCTAGGTCTATTCCTTCTCTCGGTATGTCCGCTCAGTCGTAAAAGCTTTTCCTTGAGACTGAGAGTAAGCACCAGCGGGGGAATCTTCCTTCGCTTCTTTAGTCATTTCCGCAGGATTTAGATTAATGGCATGTTCCTTGAAAACAGAATCTTCATTTTGACTTATGTAAATAATGCTTCTTATAAGTAATCAAACTCCTGGCTACTAAGCCGCCTAAGCAGTCCAATCCGTCGTAAGCATAAGGTGACGCATTCTAAGCTGTCGAAGTCTTCGCTGTATTCGTGTCTGATGGCTTGTGAAATAGCCTCGGCTTTTAGGGCGGACTTGATTTCCTTGTCTGTCTGCAGTCCGTAAGCTTTCGATTCGTTCTATCCCGTACGCATGTTGTCATAGATCGGGTGAATGCCCTTTCAGTGGAGTAAGCCAAAGCGAGTCTTGCAGGTCTAGTCGCATACCCCTATCGTCTTATTGTTCTATTTGTTGCAGTAGTCGTATTTGTTACCAACCATTTTGTTTAATTCCAAGCCAAGATCTTTGAACTCTTCTTCCTTCGGTACATCGAATTTGTTGGTATTCCGTATGTCTCCTTGTCTCTTGGAAAAGCTTCCAATCATATCCCCCCCACATCATATAGGTCATCCCCGAATACCCGATGGCCTGAAGGTCTAATGCTTTCCCCTTCTTATTCTTGCTTGGCCCAATGCCTTTCTCCATCCTATCAGTCCGTCCAATCCCTTTCGAAAAACTCCTCCCCTTTAGAAGGCATATATGTCAAACGGCTTCACAATCATCAAACGCGATTGAAAAAAAGAAAGGGTGACGATGTCGGGCAGGGTGTCATAGAAAGATGTTTTGGGTAGTGGCTGTAAGTTCGAAGGGTTGTGTGTTACTCGAGTGAGGAGGTAAATAAGATGTGAATAAGCAAAAAAAGAAAATAGCAAGGTTAAGTCAAAAAGGAGATCACGAAACTACTGGAGATGTAGCTGAGGATAGAGTTGCCAGTTAGGCTTTGACTAGGTCCATGAAGGGCCTACGGTATCAAGTGAAAAGAGCCGATTTGCTTATTTAGTACATCACGTAGTGTACCTTTTTTCGTTGGAAAATCAGATTGGTGAGAAAGGAAGGAACGCACTCGAGAAAGCGTCCTTCTAAGACAATGGCTGGGTGTTAGCGTATGGATCGGCTTGAATGCCAGCATTTGGATGAATTCCCAAACCCTATGAATCTCTCAAGAGAGACTGGAATTGAATCCTACACATAAGAGCATTCTTTTTGCTAAAAAAAACTTTCTTTCATTAGACCAGCCAATACAATAAAGGAATGGCAGAGTAGTTGATCCCGACCCTTGCCGGTAAAGAAGCTTTTTGAGTTGCGTCAGGAAGAGTAGAGTCAGAAGAAGAGCTAAAAGCTTGAGTTGAATCAGCTGAGAGTTCAAGCCCCTTTCTTTACTTGATATTCTATTAGTAAAGCGCTGGAGCGCCCTTGAAAGGTAAGGCCTTCATTTTCCCTATCTCGGTGCTTTTTGTTTGTGCGTGCAGTGGGATAAAAGCCCCGTCTCCCTTCTAACTAGGCTAACTAGGAGAGAAAGCTCTGCGAGCTTCCCCTTATAGAAATGGAATGAGTTGAACTAAGTTACACTCCTTCTTCGTCGTTCGAGGCTGTAGCCTTAGTCTTAGTACGCGCGCGTCAAGGGGCTACCGAATGCGCCAGTGAAAAAGTGTGCCGCGAAGGGCCTACCCCTTGAAAATGGAAGGGCATGGAGAAGCGGATTCCTACTTCTTAATAGAATAGCTTGATCGACCACCATCCTTATTGACCTTCCCTCTGCTTGTGTGTCAAGCAATCCTGCTTCGGTCAAGGAAATCGCTTTGATTGCTTAGAAGTCAGGCGAGCTTGAGTTAGTAAGGAGATATCACTTTTGTGCTGGAGGAGAAGGAAGAGGGTGGGAACCTTCTCCAATATTAGCCAAATCGCACTAATGCAATTCATTAGCCCTACTATCCTACAGAGCAAGCGTAGGCTCGAAAGAATTCTAATTAATTAAGGCTTTGCGCGCTAGCGCGCAAGCGTTTCGTCCTCTTTTTCTTTAAGAATAAGCTTTTTCTCGCTTGCTAGTACTCGACCAACGGGAGAGGGAAGGTGTTGGGAACTTTGATACTTTTTGAAGGTACGAAAAGTTTTTTTCTCTTGGATTAGCAACTCAAAGGAAATAGGCCTTTATACGCCTTTTGAATCAAAAAAAGACGCGTTAGAGAAACCCTTTCTCGTGTACTTTTTTCCAATGTCAAGCTTTTTATCTGTATTTGTTTGAAGAGAATCATATGGGGTTAGTAGGCAGAAAGGACAGGGGTAATTGGCCGCTCTAAAGTCGGGCTGGGCCTGTGAGTACTCTTTTTCGGTGTAAGACGACGTATGGAAGAAAGTCTTTTACTCTATCCTTCGATCTCGACTAGGCACCCTCGCATCTTATATGGCTGATCCGTGCTACCTTTTTTACTGTAGAAGTAGGGATGAGCTTGTGCAGCACATTATTCAACGGAACCGGCAGGAGAGGGGCTAGTCCCTTTTGCTGCTGGAGCCAAAGGATACACTTAGTAGCGCTTTTCACAATATGTTGGAGTGCGGAAAGCAGGACTGAGTCTACAGCATAGTGGTTAGAGCAGGAGCCTATTGATACCGTTCCATGTTCGCTATACCAGAAAGCACAGCCTACTCGCACCTTTCGATCGATATTGGGCACTTACCGCTTTAGTCGATAAAAGTAAGGCACTAACTCCGACCGACCAGCTCAATCTTACCTATAACCTTTGAAATTGAAACCAAACACTCGTAGCTTTAGTTCGGCAAAAGGTGGAAATAACCCATCCGCGGGGTCTGGGGGAACCGGGCATGCAGCAACAGAGTAAAGTTATAGCGCTGTGCTCCCTGTCATTGTTTCACTACCAACTCAACCTTAATCCCTCTCTGCTCGACCTGCTCAACCTCGATCTTACTTAGAAATCGAAAATGAGCTTATGAAAGCTCTTTAGTTCGATAAAGGTAGTTCGTAAACCGATTCTATGACCAAATGCGCTTCCTCGCATCTCGCTTTAGCTATCGATATGTACGATTATAGCTCACGTCGACAAAGCATTTGGGAGAGGGGACATCGATGCCAACCCCAGTCAATGCCTACTTCGCACACTCTTCCCATCGAACTGTTCTGCAAGTCTATCTCGATAGGCGGGGTGAAGAGAGGCTAGGAAGATTCTCATTACCGTCTTACCTGCGACAACGATTTATACATATCCATGACATTTCGTTAGACCGAGTAAATCGAATAATGATCCTAACCAGACTTCGTACTCTTCTCATCGACTACCTCTTTCAGTCCTGTTTCGATTGATGAAGTGTGAAAGATTTTTGATGTTGTTTAGCTGCTTTACCTCGTCAAAAAGCCTCTCTCGCATAGACCGAAAAGTATCTATTTTTCCATTTATATATTAACATACCGTCATTCCTGTAGCTCCTAACGAGACCATGCCAATCAATTGACCTTTACTCTACCCCAACAATTGAACCGATCACAAAGGATACCTGGTTTGCCGAGTTTTCAAAGCCAAGAGATTGAACATGCCTCAGTTAGGAGTATCTTCTCTCTTATGATTTTGTAAAAGAAGGAAGAAGTGCTCTCTATAGATCTATAGACAAAGGCGGTAAGTGCCCAGATGTCTCACAATAGTCATTACCCCCGAAAGTGCTTTCAAGTCCATCTTGATTTCGCAGATAGGGTGGTTGGGCTTACCCCGATTGAGCATCCTTCCTTAAAGAACGATAAGGCTTGCTTCGACCGAGCGTCTCTGCCCTTCCTCTGATCAACCGAACGACTCGTCCTTAATCTTAGCCACTACGCGAGAAGCGAAACTTTCTATCTGATGTTCGGGAAAACCTATCAACCTGTGGTCAAACACCTCCTCTGTGATAGACCGGCCCGGCCTTATGATCTTTATCTGGCCAGTCGACTCAACCATCATAACCCTAGAGCCAGCTACTTGAAATCGAAACTGAGCTATCATTTGATGTTTGGGACGAAGATGGAATACGAGAAGATCAGGCCCAACCCCTATCCTTCTCTGCAAGCCTTATAATCTTTGCCGGTGTCAATCATTAATCTTTATCTGGCTAATCGATTCAACCATAACCTCAGCCACTACTTTCAGTCTTTGAGGTGGAACAACTTTCATCTGATGTTCAAGGAAAGGGTGGGGTACGAGATCGAACTTATGAACAATAATCCTCCCCCTTCAGTCTCACAAAACCCATCAAGCTTTAATATGGTTTGAGCACCTGACGCCTAAACCCCCTCTGATTGACTAGCCCAATCCCAATCCTTCTCCCCGACAGGCTGACTGGCTCAACCTCGATCTTTCTTTCAATCGAGAAACTGAGCCTTCATCTTACACATAGGATTAGGTAAGAGCTTCAGTGAGAGAAAAGGATGGTGGAATACGAGATCAGACCCAGCCCGAATCCTTCCCCGATTGCCGGACCTAACCCAATCCTTCTCTTCTCTCCGACACTGACCCGGCTCGTCCTTAACACCTTAGACACCGACACTGCTTTCATTCTCGAGAAGTGTAACTTTCATCTGATGGTCGAGCACCTTCGGACCTAGCCCTTCTCTCCGATCAACCGACTCAACCTTGATCTTTCTCTGATCGACTGGCTCCTCGTCCTTAATCTCAGACACCGCTTTCAGTCTTCGAAGTGGAACCTTCATTTGATGCTCGAGAGAGAGGTGAAATGCAAGATCGGATTGGATTTATGAGTGATATGCTCTCTTCGGTTCTGCGTCAAGCAGCTCTTACTCTGGCCTCATCACACTACGTAATATCTCACTTTGCGCCCTTAACGTTACTAACTCTTTGAAAGAAATTATGCATAAAGGCGTTATTTTTTTATAGGAAAAGATAGCTGCGAAAAGGGCTTCTCTAACCTTATGTTTTTTGACGTTTTTGCTCTATCTTGACTTTGAACAGGATAAAAAAGCTACTTTAGAATATTCCTTTTTTTGGGCCCTCAAAAAGTGTAAAAGCTGTCTCTCACATAGACCCAAAAGTACACTTCCTGCCCATAAAAGCTAAAAAGTCAAGTGAAAGTATGACCTTGCTTTATGCTTTTTTCTCGAAACTAAAGCTGAGAGTAGTGGCTGAGGTTATGGTTGAATCGATTGTTGATAAGTAAGATTGAGGTTAAGCCGGTCATGAATCAAAGTCGTAAAGAAGCAACGCGAGATCTCAACTGAATGCTCGCTTCAAGTGATTTTTGTTTCGAGAAGGATACAGATACATAGTCGACGGAAGATCAAAAGCCGGAAGCAAAACTTAATACCCTTCGACCCCATATCTGTAGTACATATCCCCAATTCATTTAGTGAATGGAACACGAAATGCCTATGATGACACAAATTCTTCTTGTGCACTTTACGTCGACAAAGTATATCGGGTCAGTGTGCCGCTCTCGGTGGAGGGTGTGTGCCTGTTGTTGACTCCGATCGAGCACCTTCGTAACCTGTTTATTGTTAGCTCTCCGATTGAGCATCCTTTTCACCTGCTAACTAAACCTATCAATCTACAGCCGGAAGTGGTAAGTACCCGATATGCCTCAACAATCATATACAAATGACAAATGCTTTCACAAGATCCATCTTAATCTCACAGACAGAGGGTGATCGGGCTTATACTCCGAACAAGTCCCCTCATCCCCTTGCCCTCTACCGAATGAACATTCTCTTTTCCCTTCGAATGATCTTTTTAGTAAAGTCATAAGAAAAAATATCGAATCATCGAAAAACTGCTTTAAGTTCATCTCGATTTCACAGACAGATTGGCCGGGCTTACTTCGATTGCAGTTATTTCCTGTCCTTCTCCCAACTATCCAGTTGCAGCAAACAAGTGATTTCCTTAGTCTTCAACTAAGCTACTCCGTCCCTTAGCTTAGTACTCTTTCGAAAAGAATGCAATGCATTCCAAGTGGGATTCCATAGCTTTAAGGGAGAAGAAGGAGCGAAGTCTTAACTACCACACAGGCTACTACTAGCACTCTACGAGTAGATTAGTTGAGTGACTAGACTGAGACTCTCTTTGATATCAATCACTAAACTAAAAAAATCATAAGAGAAGAAAGGTCCACAGAAGGTTGGAAAGTAGTACGCCCGGTTCACTTTGTTCTACCACTGCAGGGCTCAATCATGTGTATTAAGGGTAAGGTCATTTTTTAGGTAAAACTTCACTCACTCTTTGAAAGACAGAGAAAGAAAGCGTAGGATCATCTCTCCAGATACTCAATCTTTTAGACTGAAAATCCTTGTGTCAGTGGTTCGAATCCACTTCTAAGCGGGCGAAGGGTTCAAAGCGTAGCCGGGAGCGAGCCGGTTTCAATTCAAGCAAGTAAACAGACGAAGCTCGTTCGCTCCTCAACCTAATCTATTTATATAAAATCACGCTTCGCTCCTGCACTATACGGCTTTTTGGCGTCGCCAACTCTACCCTAATAAGATTTGGAGGAAGATTTTCGAAAAAAAAAATCAACGGTTCTCGCGTCCTTGTGCCAAAAAGGATGAGCGAGTTCGGTTCGAGTGAAGATCGATCGGGTAGATCTATATGCTTCGGAGGGTGAGACGAGGTGTAGCGCAGTCTGGTCAGCGCATCTGTTTTGGGTACAGAGGGCCATAGGTTCGAATCCTGTCACCTTGATTGTGGTGATCGTCTGATGTGCACCCGTAGGCCTTAAGGCTGACGAAAAAAGCACATTATTATCATTTGACATTCTTCTTTGCTAATGTTTCTTCATAATATTATGGCACGAAAAGGAAATCCTATTT